GATTCGGAATTGTACCCATGCATCGCCCATTGGTTCTATACCCGATTCATAACTAGAAAGTTTCTCTGGTCCTTCGCTAATCGGGGCCAAAACTCCGGAAATTAGAAATGCCAAAATAGGAATAACACTTGATATTATTAGAAATGCCCAGAAAATATCATATTCGTGAAGCAGAAACATAGATGCACTCCTATGAATGTGGAAAATATACCGGATTAGTCGATTCGAATTGGAATTCTGAATGAATTCAGAACTGTTTAGTCGAAATAACAATTCGTTTTAATCGAACCGCCTAGCTTTGTTTGTTTGCTGAGGGTCATGTCTCGTTTCAAGATTCATTGAAATGCATTTTTGTTTTTAGTTTCCTGCTCTGAACGATCCCCGTAAGCGAGCATGTGGTAATGCTTCTATTTCGATGGAGCAATCGACCGGCCATCTACAAACAACAAACAAAAATGAATGAGGAAATTGAAACTATAACTATACAAATTATACAAATACTCAGTTTTTTTGTGAATTTTCAATTCATTTACATTTCAATTAACAATTAGGGCTATACGGACTCGAACCGTAGACCTTCTCGGTAAAACAGATCAAACTTAATATTATCGAAATGATTCGAACTGTTTCAAAGACCCAACATGCATTTTTTTTTGCATTGGGCTCTTTCATCAACTGATATAAATATCAATTAGTCCGCCATATTTTTTCTTGACAGAAAGATAACGAGATGGCTCCACGTGCTCTGATTCATTATTTTGATTCTGATCCAGGAGCAATACCAAAGTGTTTCAAAGAAGAGTTACCTTGACGTAGGTCTGCCTCCGGCCTAGATCAACCTAAGTTAAATGGAGTCTCTATCGCTCTGTCCAAAGAGTCAAATATGAAACTTCATACACCTTAAAGTTCCATAGGACGAAAAGAGATTTTTTTGAGGTCCTTATACTCATTATGCCTAGCATTGAATGGACTGGGTATTCACCTTATCAATTATCAAATCAATGATGGGTTCTATTTGGTGCCTAAATTGGCACACGGATTGACCAACCAAATATTTGTCAGGCTATTGTTCTCTTGTTGCCTCGAATCCATGGAGTAAGACATCGATTTCTCAATAAGAGAAATTCTGTTGATTGCATGATGGACTCCCCTGAAAAACATTGGCGCGCGTGTAAACGAGGTGCTCTACCTAACTGAGCTATAGCCCTTGTGCTTGTTATAAATATTTTAACATGTAGATAATTTCTTGTCAAGATGAATATTACATGATCCGATATGATAGCTCTCTGATCTGTTTTCTGCCAAGGATTGGTATTGCTTAGAAGTCAGATTCCATCTATAATCCATCGATGTGATGGGTCCCTTTTTGTTTCTCTTTTTGATGATAAATGACCTACTTAACCCAGTGGTTAGAGTATTGCTTTCATACGGCAGGAGTCATTGGTTCAAATCCAATAGTAGGTAGAACTTATTAGATACCATTGACTCCGGTATCTAATAAGTTTTTCTATTCACCTTCCTTTTTTATGGATTTTGGATCTTTTCCATCCTCCCACTACTCGTATTCTATATTAATAATTAATATTAATTCATTTAGTAAATTCATTTTTTTTCGTTGCATCACAGAATCCGCTTATACTGAATTTTATTCAATCGGTAGAATTCAAAAATAGTGTATGTATTAAGATAAACAGAACTTCTTTTGCTTATTTGGACGCACCAACTAGTTAAGAAATTACATTGATAGCCTCTACTCGTGTCCTAGCTCGTCTGAGAGCTAAATTCGCCTCAATTGTTTGTCTCTTGCCTTCAGCTCTACTCAAGTTAGCTTCCGCTATTTCAAGAGTTTGCTGAGCTTCTTGCAGATCAATGTCACTACCCTTCTCCGCATCATTTACTAAAATGGTGATCTCATTATTGCCTATTCTAGCGAAACCGCCCATCAGAGCCATTGTTAACCATTGGTCGTTAAGATAGATTCTCAAAATACCTATATCTACAGCCGTGGCAATAGGGGCGTGATTTGGTAATACACCGATTTGGCCACTATTAGTAGATAAAATGATTTCTTTCACTTCTGAATCCCAAACAATTCGATTAGGAGTCAGTACACAAAGATTTAAGGTCATTTCTTCAAGTTGCTCTCCACTTCTAAGTTCATAGCCTTCGCGGTAGCTTCATCGATGTTACCCACCAAATAAAAGGCCTGCTCAGGAAGACCATCTAATTCTCCGGAAAGGATCAGTTGAAACCCCCTAATTGTTTCTGTTAAACCAACATATTTCCCTGGAGAACCAGTAAATACTTCTGCTACGAAGAAGGGTTGTGATAAGAAACGCTCAATTTTTCGTGCTCTTGCTACGGTTAAACGATCATCTTCGGATAATTCGTCCAATCCAAGGATAGCTATAATGTCCTGAAGTTCTTTGTAACGTTGTGAAGTTTGCTTAACTCTTTGCGCAGTTTCATAATGTTCCTCACCAACGATCCGAGGTTGGAG